AGTAATATGCGAAAAAGGTATTTCCGATTTTATTATTGGAAGTCCAGTTCAGCGTCACAAACTTTTTTTCACACCAGAAGTCTCTTAACAATATTTATAGAGCGAAAAAAAACAAGATTCTTTTTTCCTTAGTTTATTTGATCAAATAAAAAAGCAACTTTGGGATTGCTGAATCACAGACAAAAAAATATAATAAATATATAAAGCAACGGAGCCATCATAGTATTTTTGAATTCCTCCGAAAGGAAGGATGGTAAGTTGATCATTTACCTATCGGGGTCTGATCGATCCTATTTTTTTCTTTCTTTGATGGAGGGTAAGGGTCAATTTTATTGTAGAGCCGTATGCAATGCATAAAAGATGCCCGTACGGTTGTTCGATTCTATCTTTTTTTCTTGTTATTTTTTTATCTTTCTTTTATCTTCCCCTCATCATGCGAAATAGAGAAACCTTTTATTATCTTATATCATCAGGGTAATGATCCATCAACCTGCTGGTTCTTTTTCTGAAGTAGCAACGGGAGAATTCATCCTGGAAGTGGGAGAACTGCTGAAACTACGTGAAACCCTGACAAGGGTTTATGTACAAAGAACGGGCAAACCCTTCTGGGTTGTATCCGAAGACATGGAAAGAGATGTTTTTATGTCAGCAACAGAGGCCCAAGCTTATGGAATTGTTGATCTTGTAGCTGTTGAATGACAATAGCCTGGATTTCGCGTCAATTCGTGATTTGAAATTACTCCTGCCAAGTTTAATATTCTATGACTTTTATTTACTATTCTATTGAATAAAAGTAATTCATAATCATCCGGTTAGGATCGATCTAAACCAGCCCATTATGTATATGATTCAACATGCCAACTATTAAACAACTTATTAGAAATACAAGACAGCCAATTAGAAATGTCACAAAATCCCCCGCGCTTCGGGGATGCCCTCAGCGTCGAGGAACATGTACTAGGGTGTATGTGCGACTCGTTCAGATCATGAACTAGAACAAAGGAAAGAGAACAATGTTCGAATATCAATGATCAAATAGGATAGAACGGAAAAACGAACTACATTTACTATACTAAAAATAAGAAAATGGATCATATCCCTTTTATTGTGTATGAAATTTATGGTTTCTGTTGGTGTAAATCCACTCACCTCAATTCAAGATGAGAAACAATTCTCCATTGGTAGCAAATGGTTATCCATTAAGCGGAGGAAATATTAGTTAACATAGACCCCTCTTGCAAGAACGGACTAACAGGGTCAGCTACCCAGCCAACCTTCGTAATTAAATACCGTTACTGTATAGGTAGAGCTCGTTGTGAAAGACCTATTACTGGATAATTCATGGGTAGAGCCAAAGAATGTGAACTATACAAGTTAGCGATAACATTGATTAAATGAAGTAAAGGCTCCGGTGTATAGAGAAGACCTCACCGTTTAAGAAGTAACCATAGAAACGATGAAATCCACTATTTCTTTATCATTGCTATTTTTTTTTTAATACCTAGTATAGTACAATTTCGTATTTCGAGGTGAAATGCCTAGAAAAAATAAAAAATCGTGGTTGGGAAGGTTATAGTAGCCAAAGCCATTGGAATTTTTAGTTTATACATTGGAAAAATCCGTTTTGTTATTAATATACTAGGAAAGGGGCAAAAGAATAACTGAAAGAAAGGAAATCTATTAGTTATTCGTTAAAGTTTCATTTATTCAATGACCAGAATTAGACGGGGATATATCGCTCGGAGACGTAGAACAAAAATTCGTTTATTTGCATCAAGCTTTCGGGGGGCTCATTCAAGACTTACTCGAACTATTACTCAACAAAAAATAAGAGCTTTGGTTTCGGCTCATCGGGATAGGGATAGGCAAAAAATAAATTTTCGTCGTTTGTGGATCACTCGAATAAATGCAGCAATTCGTGAAAGGGGGGTATGCTATAGTTATAGTAGATTAATAAGCGATCTGTACAAGAGACAGTTGCTTCTTAATCGTAAAATACTTGCACAAATAGCTATATCAAATAGGAATTGTCTTTATATGATTTCCAATGAGATCATAAAAGAAGTAGGTCGGAAGGAATCCACCGGTTAAACGGAGTTGCCCGGAGAATGAACTCCGGGAAGGTCGAATAAAAATGAATAGAATATGATAAAATATGAGAAAGTAGTCAAAATAAATATGAATCAATGCGTTCAATAAAAAAATTGCTTCTTCCCAGATTATTTTTTTTCTTACGACACGAGAATGAAATCCTGATTCTTTTATTTTTCCAACAAAATATAAATCCGCGGTTGAGTTCGAATGGGAAGTTGAATTCAAGTGAAGAAAGAGTAAACCTATCTTTTTCTGGCTCTAAGACTAGAAGTTCTAGTGGTCGACTCGGTTCTTTCAAATTGTTTCTCATTATTAAGAAAAGGTAACAAAGATAAAATACGAGCTTGTTTTATAGCAATAGTAATTAATCGTTGTTGTTTCAAGGTCAATCTATTCACTCGTCTAG